TTTTTAGAGTCAGGATTAAAAAAAGGACTGACCCATACTATGAACTAATAAGTATAAGTATACAACTAATAACCAACTCATCGCTTTACATTATCTGGATCCAAAGAAACAATCAAGATATGATATATTGGTCATATCATTGTAACAATTGAAATCCTTTTTACACAAACAAAAGAAAAACCAATCTGATTATGAGTTGTAAATCAAAATAAAAAATTATGCAGATAAGTGGAAGGGTGAAAGAAAGAAAAAGAATATCAAAGAATATCAATGATATATGATTCCAATATGTAAGGTCTATGAGTCATCATATAAAAGCTAATGTAGTAAAGCATCAATACCAATTGATCTATAATTAAACTAATCCGTTCATAAAACAAAAAATCAAGAGCCTCGAGCCAATAAAGACTGAGAAGATTGACTCAAGAACAAAAAGGCTCCATTGTAAAATTAAGACCTAACCATTAATGGAGAAGCGATGGGAACGACGGAACCTGTAAATACATAAGATTTTTTTGAAAACAAGTCTTAATGATTTATTGGGAGGATAGCGAAAAGAACCATAAGACAATCCATTTATTCTGAAAGATCATGGGTTATCTCTACAAATGAAATAAATATTGAAAGAGTAAATATTCGCCCGCGAAGTTTTTTTTTTTTTCTTGGATTTCTAAATTTTAGCGATCTGATATCAAAATTATAATATCAAAATTATACATAGAAAATTCTATTCTATATATATATATATTCGTTTTAACCTTATAACAAAAAAAAAAAAACAAGATTATCTAAAAAATAAAAAAATTATCTATAAAAAAAAAATACATAATTTTTTTATTTTAAAACATAATTTCAATTAAAAAAAAAAATTTAAATATAATTTATATATATATTAATATATATAAAATATATAAAATATAAAATATATAAATACTAATTTCCATTTTAATAATCTATATAATCTAATAAATAGATCTATTAGATTAAGTAAATAGATTAAGTAAAATTACAAAGAATCCCACGATTTAGTCTATTATTTTTTTTTTATTCATAAAGCACATGTATATTTTTTTTAATCATTTCATTCGCGAGGAGCTGGATGAGAAGAAACTCTCATGTCCGGTTCTGTAGTAGAGATGGAATTGAGAAACAACCATCAACTATAACCCCAAAAGAACCCGATTCCGTAAACAACATAGAGGAAGAATGAAAGGAATAGCTTTTCGAGGTAATCGTATTTGTTTCGGCAGATATGCTCTTCAGGCACTTGAACCCGCTTGGATTACATCTAGACAAATAGAAGCGGGGCGACGAGCAATGACACGAAATGCACGCCGCGGTGGAAAAATATGGGTACGCATATTTCCCGACAAACCAGTTACTTTAAGACCTACGGAAACACGTATGGGTTCGGGGAAAGGATCTCCCGAATATTGGGTAGCTGTCGTTAAACCAGGTAGAATACTTTATGAAATGGGCGGAGTAGCAGAAAATATAGCGAGAAAAGCTATTTCAATAGCAGCATCAAAAATGCCTATACGAACTCAATTCATTATTTCGGGATAGGAATATAGAACCAAAGGAAAAAGACCTTTTGGATGCAAAAAAAAATCACAAGTTCCTTTTTTTTTTTTTGGACAAACAATATATCTTTTTTTCCTTTGCATTAAAATAACAGATTAAAAAAAAATGATATGATCCAATCTCAGACCCATTTGAATGTAGCGGATAACAGCGGAGCTCGAGAATTGATGTGTATTCGAATCATAGGGACTAGTAATCGCCGATATGCTCATATTGGTGACGTTATTGTTGCTGTGATCAAGGAAGCAGCACCAAATTCACCTCTAGAAAGATCAGAAGTAATCAGAGCTGTAATTGTACGTACTTGTAAAGAACTCAAACGTGATAATGGTATGATAATACGATATGATGACAACGCTGCAGTTGTCATTGATCAAGAAGGAAATCCAAAGGGAACTCGAATTTTTGGTGCAATCGCCCGGGAATTGAGACAGTTAAATTTTACTAAAATAGTTTCATTAGCACCTGAAGTGTTATAAGAAAAAAAAATTATAAGATATAAGATGAGATATAACATTTAAAATTAAGATGAGACCATGATATAGTTATAGTATTTATACCATTGTTATAGTATTTAAATAAAAATTAAATAGAATTAAAATTAATTAGTAAATTGTGTTTCACGCATATACCTTAAAAAAAATTAATTCATAAAAAAAAAAAAAAGAGTATGTTGATTATATCAAAACTAGAGAGAAATAATAATTTTAGTTTATCATGGGTAGGGATCCTATTGCTGACATAATAACCTCTATAAGAAATGCTGACATGAATAGAAAAGGAATCGTTCGAATAGCATCTACTAACATCACCGAAAACATTATTAAAATACTTTTAAGAGAAGGTTTTATTGAAAATGTCAGGAAACATAAGGAGGGCAACAAAAAATTTTTGGTTTTAACCCTACGACACAGAAGGAAGAGGAAAGAACCCTATAGAACTAGTCTAAATTTAAAACGGATCAGCCGACCTGGTCTACGAATCTATTCTAACTATCAAAAAATTCCTAGAATTTTGGGCGGGATGGGCATTGTAATTCTTTCTACTTCTCGGGGTATAATGACAGACCGAGAAGCTCGACTCGAAAGAATCGGCGGAGAAATCTTGTGTTATATATGGTAATCTTTCTGATATCCGAATTGTATCCAGACTTCCTATTTGTGAAAAAAAAGAGAAAGAACGAGTTTCTAATATTATTCCTCTTAAATTACATTAGTTGATACTTTAAAAGGATTTTTTTTTTTTAATGGAATGAAAGAACAAAAATGGATTCAGGAAGGTTTACTTACTAAATCACTTTTTCAATAGTATGCTCCAAGTTCGTTTAAATAATAAAGATCTGGTTTTAGGTTATATTTCAGGAAAGATCCAACGTAGTTTTGTTTTATACGTATACTACCAGGAGATAGTGTCAAAAATGAAGTAAGTACTTATAATTCGACCAGAGCACGTCTAATTTATAGACTCCGAAACAAAAAATTGAATGATTAGGCAGTTTTTTTTTTTAAACTTTTAAATAAAATTCCTTTCACTTTCATAGGGATACAATTCAAGATTTCAAAATTAAAAGAAACTCATTTTCTTCAAAAAAAATATGTATATTCAAAATTTAATTTTTTAATTTAAGGGATGGCAAATATGAAAATAAGAGCTTCTGTTCGTAAAATTTGTGAAAAATGTCGACTGATACGTAGACGAGGGCGAATTATAGTAATTTGCTTAAACCCGAGACATAAACAAAGACAAGGATAATCTTTCTAAGCAGAATGCTCTAAAGGATCCGATGTACAAATAAAAAAAAAAGATTTATTTTGACATGAAATGGATATATCCATAAAACTCTGACTTATATTTATGAGATGATAAAATATGGCAAAACCTTTACCAAAAATTGGTTCACGAAGAAACGGACGTATTGGTTCGCGTAAGAATTCACGTAAAATACCAAAAGGAGTTATTCATGTTCAAGCAAGTTTTAACAATACTATTGTGACCGTTACAGATGTACGGGGTCGAGTGATTTCTTGGTCCTCCGCTGGCACTTGTGGATTCAGGGGCACAAGAAGAGGAACGCCATTTGCTGCTCAAACCGCAGCAGGAAATGCTATTCGGACAGTAGTGGATCAAGGTATGCAACGAGCAGAAGTCATGATAAAGGGTCCTGGTCTCGGACGAGATGCGGCATTAAGAGCTATTCGCAGAAGTAGTATACTATTAAGTTTCGTCCGGGATGTAACCCCTATGCCACATAATGGCTGCAGACCCCCTAAAAAAAGGCGCGTGTAAAAAAAAATATTGAAGAGATTTCAAGAGAAATAAATAATTCAACAATTTCAATATTATTATGGTTCGAGAGAAAGTAACAATATCCACTCGGACACTGCAGTGGAAATGTGTTGAATCAAGAACCGATAATAAACGTCTTTATTATGGACGCTTTATTCTGTCTCCTCTTATGAAAGGCCAAGCCGACACAATAGGCATTGCGATGCGAAGAGCTTTGCTTGGAGAAATAGAAGGAACATGTATCACACGTGCAAAATCTGAGAAAATACCACACGAATTTTCTACTATAGCAGGTATTCAAGAATCAATACATGAAATTTTAATGAATTTGAAAGAAATTGTATTAAGAAGCAATTTGTATGGAACTTGTAACGCATCTATTTGTGTCGAGGGTCCTGGATATGTAACTGCTCAAGACATCATCTTACCGCCTTTTGTGGAAATCATTGATAATACACAGCATATCGCTAGCCTAACGGAAGCAATTGATTTGTGTATTGGATTACAAATCGAGAGGAATCGCGGCTATCGTATAAACCCAACAAATAACTTTCAAGTTCAAGACGGAAGTTATTCTATAGATGCTGTATTCATGCCTGTTCGAAATGCGAATCATAGTGTTCATTCTTATGGAAATGGGAATGAAAAGCAAGAGATACTTTTTCTCGAAATATGGACAAATGGAAGTTTAACTCCTAAAGAAGCACTTCACGAAGCCTCCCGGAATTTGATTGATTTTTTTATTCCTTTTCTACATGCAGAAGAAGAAAACTTACATTTAGAAAAAAATCAACACAAAGTTACTTTACCCCTTTTTACTTTTCATGATAGATTGACTAAATTAAGAAAAAATAAAAAAGAAATAGCATTGAAATACATTTTTATTGACCAATCAGAATTGACTCCTAAGATCTATAATTGCCTCAAAAGGTCCAATATACATACATTATCGGATCTTTTGAAAAAGAGTCAAGAAGATCTTATGAAAATTGAACATTTTCGCATAGACGATGTAAAACATATATTGGGTATTCTAGAAATAGAAAAACATTTCGCAATTGATTTACCAAAGAATAAAATATAAATCCATTGGATTTATATTCATTTTCATCTTTTTTTTTTCTAAAGAA